GAATCAAAATTTGGATATTTGCAGACGAGGAATAATGGGCCTTTCGTTGTCTTTCTGTTCCATCCATCCGGCAATTGAATAAAAAATCACAAACTCGTTCATTTTTTTCCGTTCAATCAAAAAAATGAGAATTTTTTCGAATTCTTAATTCTATAGGGTTGAATAACAATTCGATTGACTCCATCTCCATATAATTGCTATGCTTAGTGTGTGACTCGTTGGTTTTTTATTTAGAGTTAGGTTAGGATTAAAAAACAAAGGGCCATCCCCTAGTATGAACTAATAACTATATAACTAATAACCAGCTCATTGCTTCGTATTATCTGGATCCAAGGAACCAGTCGCTATATGATGTATTGATCATATTGTTGTAGCAACTGAAGCATTTTTTTTTACATAAAAGAAAAATCAATCTATAAGGTTGTGAAGCAAAAACAAAGGGATATGGATAAATGGAGGGGTGAGAGAAAGAAAGAAAAAGAATAGCAATGATATATGATTCCAATATGTATGGTCTATGAACTATCTTATAAAAGGCAATGTAATAAAGCATTAATGTATTCGTCCATAATTAATAATTAGATTCGATGAATATGAATACAATTTATACGAAAAATAAAAAAGAATAAAGAGCGCCGAGTCAATAAAGACTGAGAAGATTGATTCAGGAACAAATTTTATTAGGAGCTCCATTGCAGAGTTCGGGCCTAGTCATTAATCGAGAAGCGATGGGAACGACAGAACCTGTGACTGAGGAAGATTCCCTTGAAAACGAATCCTAATGATTCATTGGGTGGGATGGCGGAACGAGCCAAGAACCAATTCATTTATTCTGATAGGTCATGGAACGCCCCTACGAATGAAAGGGATGTTGAAAGAGCAAATATTCGCCCGCGAAAGCCTTACTGGATTGCTAAGTTTTGGGCAATTCAATAAAAATAAATAAAATAAAGGTAAAAATAAATGAAGATTCATTAATTATAAAATGGAATTTATCATTTTATTTTATTCCTACGTGTACGTGACAGATTATATCTCAAAAAATTCCATGATTCATTATTCATTCAATTCAAAATATATACAATATTATTTAATCGTTTCATTCGCGAGGAGCTGGATGAGAAGAAACTCTCATGTCCAGTTCTGCAGTAGAGATGGCATTGAGAAACAACCATCAACTATAACCCCAAAAGAACCAGATTTCGTAAACAACATAGAGGAAGAATGAAGGGAATATCTTATCGAGGCAATCGAATTTGTTTCGGCGGATACGCCCTTCAGGCACTTGAACCCGCTTGGATCACATCTAGACAAATAGAAGCGGGGCGACGAGCCATGGCACGATATGCGCGTCGTGGTGGAAAAATATGGGTACGTATATTTCCAGACAAACCTGTTACAGTAAGGCCTACCGAAACACGTATGGGTTCGGGGAAAGGATCTCCCGAATATTGGGTATCCGTCGTTAAACCGGGTCGAATACTTTATGAAATGGGTGGAGTATCAGAAATTGTAGCCAGAGAAGCTATTTCTATAGCTGCGTCCAAAATGCCTATACGAACTCAATTCGTTATTGCGGGATAGGGATATGGAACGAAAGGAAAGGGGCCTTGTGATGAAAAAACCGCAGTTTTTTTATTTCTGGACAAACAATCTTTCTTCTTTTTTTCTTCGCCCTTTAGTTAGTTAGCATTGAAAGAAAAAAGAGAAAAATAATAAGAATGATATGATTCAACCTCAGACCTATTTAAATGTAGCGGACAACAGCGGGGCTAGAGAATTAATGTGTATTCGAATCATAGGAGCTAGTAATCGCCGATATGCTCATATTGGTGACGTTATTGTTGCTGTAATCAAAGAAGCAGTTCCCAATATGCCTCTACAAAGATCAGAAGTGATCAGAGCTGTAATTGTACGTACATGTAAAGAACTCAAACGTGACAATGGTATGATAATACAATATGATGACAATGCAGCAGTTGTCATTGATCAAGAAGGAAATCCCAAAGGAACTCGAGTTTTTGGTGCGATCGCTCGGGAATTGAGACAGTTGAATTTTACTAAAATAGTCTCATTAGCTCCTGAGGTATTATAAATAGATTCTAAATAAATACTAATAGATGAAAACATAATAAAACATAAAAAAAGGGAGGTTCATAGTAAGATATCTGAACTGAATTAGATTCCATTAATTAGTAGAATGCATTAGTAGATTGTTTCTCACGCATATACCTTTAATAATTCATGAAAAAAAAAGAGTAGAGCATGCTGATTATATAAAAACCCGGAGGCACCAATAATTATAGTTCATCATGGGTAGGGACACTATTGCCGAAATAATAACTTCTATACGAAATGCTGACATGGATAAAAAAGGAACGGTTCGAATAGCATCTACAAATATCACTGAAAACATTGTTAAAATACTTCTACGCGAAGGCTTTATCGAAAATGTGAGAAAACATCGAGTAAGCAAGAAATATTTCTTGGTTTCAACTCTGCGACATAGAAGGAATAGAAAAGGGCCATATAGAACTGTTTTAAAACGTATCAGCCGACCCGGCCTACGAATCTATTCCAACCATCAACGAATTCCTAGGATTTTAGGAGGAATGGGTATTGTAATTCTTTCGACTTCTCGAGGTATAATGACAGACCGAGAGGCTCGACTAGAAGGAATCGGGGGAGAAATTTTGTTATATATATGGTGATCTTTATGATCTACGAATTGCATCCGTAGGAAAACTTCCTATTTTTTTTTTTGAAAAAAGAGGAAGGGTTGTCTAATATCACTCCTACTCCATGAGTTGATAATAAAAGGGGTTACCTGGAATGAAAGAACAAAAATGGATTCATGAAGGTTTAATTACTGAATCACTTTCCAATGGTATGTTTCGGGTTCGTAGTGACTTTTCAACATTCCTCTCGTTCGGATACAATCGGAGGTTAAAAATTTCAAGAGACTTATTTTCTTTTCTTCGAAGGAGTAGATTCAAAATTAAAATAAAATTAAGGAGAAACAAATATGAAAATTAGGGCGTCCGTTCGTAAAATTTGTGAAAAATGTCGACTGATCCGCAGGCGGGGACGAATTATAGTAATTTGTTTCAACCCGAGGCATAAACAGAGACAGGGATAATTTTTTTTTTAAGAGACTCTCCAAAGGACTCAATACACAAACAAATAAAGGACCCATTTTGACATGAAAATAAAATATACGTATATTTCTGACTCATATTTAGGAGATGATAAAATATGACAAAAACCATAACAAGAATTGGCTCACGTAGGAGTGGGCGCATTAGTTCACGTAAGACTGGACGTCGAATACCAAAAGGGGTTATTCATGTTCAAGCAAGTTTCAACAATACCATTGTAACAATCACAGATATACGGGGTCGGGTTGTTTCTTGGTCCTCCGCCGGTACTTGCGGCTTCAAGGGCACAAGAAGAGGGACGCCGTTTGCTGCCCAAACCGCAGCCGCAAACGCTATTCGTACAGTAGTAGATCAGGGTATGCAACGAGCAGAAGTTATGATAAAGGGTCCTGGTCTTGGAAGAGATGCAGCACTACGAGCCATTCGTAGAAGTGGTATACTATTAAGTTTTGTCAGAGACGTAACCCCTATGCCACATAATGGGTGTAGGCCTCCTAAAAAAAGGCGTATATAGAAATAAGAATTGAGAATTGAACGAATTTCAAGAGAAAGAAATGATTAAATGATCGGATCAAATAATATGACTATGTTTCGAGAAGAAGTAGCAGTATCTACTCGGACACTACAGTGGAAGTGTGTTGAATCAAGAGAAGACAGTAAGCGTTTTTATTATGGACGTTTTATTCTGTCTCCGCTTATGAAAGGTCAAGCTGATACAATAGGCATTGCGATGCGAAGGGCTTTGCTTGGAGAAATAGAAGGAACATGTATTACACGCGCAAAATCTGAAAAGATACCACATGAATATTCTACCATAGAAGGTATTGAAGAATCCGTACATGAAATTTTAATGAATTTGAAAGAAATTGTATTGAAAAGTAATCTGTATGGAACTCGCGACGCATCTATTTGCGTCAAGGGTCCTGGATATGTAACTGCTCAAGACATCATCTCACCACCTTCTGTGGAAATCGTTGATACTACACAGCATATAGCTAGCCTGACGGAACCAATTGATTTTTGTATTGGATTACAAATCGAGAGTAATCGAGGATATCGTATGAAAACAGCAAATAACGCTGAAGAAGGAAGTTATCCAATAAATGCTGTATTCATGCCTGTTCGAAATGCAAATCATAGTATTCATTCTTATAGTAATGGGAATGAAAAACAAGAGATACTTTTTCTCGAAATATGGACGAATGGAAGTTTAACTCCTAAAGAAGCACTTTACGAAGCCTCCCGTAATTTGATTGATTTATTTATTCCGTTTCTACATGCAGAAGAACAAGATAAAAATGTAGAGGACAATCAAAATAGGGTTACTTTACCCTTTTTCACTTTTCATGATGGATTGGATAAACTAAGAAAAAAAAAAGAAATCGAATTGAAATGTTTTTTTATTGACCAATTAGAATTGCCTTCGAGGACCTATAATTGCCTCAAAAGGTCCAATATACATACATTATTAGACCTTTTGAATAAGAGTCAAGAAGATCTTATGAAAATTGAACATTTTCGCATAGAAGATGTAAAACAGATATTGGTCATTATACAAAAACATTTCGTAATTGATTTACCTAAGAATAAGTTTTTTATTTGTTGAAGTCCATTGGAATTGGAATGATTTCATCTTTTTTTTTTTTGCTTAAATTTATTCAGCACGATCCGTATATTATATTAAATATAGATTCAGAATTAACTGGAATAAACGTATCTAGGGAAGATTCACTTCCCTAGAAAGATACGTTGTGATATTTTATTTCACGGTGGAATCAATTTGAAAAAGACCTAAAGTTAGAGATTTATCAATAGGTAATGTTGCTCCAATACCCAACCAAA